GTAGACGAAGAATAACAAACTTTATTCGTCTTTAAATTTTATCCAAGGATAAAAAACAAAAACTATGTAGTATAACACTATACAGACAGCAATAAAAATTTACAGTCTTCTTTTTTTGTTTAAGAAAAAATCAGCAATTCTATAAGGTTGAATAAAAATTTCCATCAAAACTCCTTTGATAAAATTGCTATGCTTAGTGTGTGACTCGTTAGTTTAGGATTCGATTAGACTAAAAAAAAATATATATAAAAGAACTTACCTATTAAGAGCAACTAATAACTATAGCATTAATAAATAACCTAAGCAACTCATTGCTTCGCATTATCTGGATCCAAAAAATTAAGTCAAGATATGGTAGACTGATCATATAATTGTAGCAACTGAATTTTTTTTTTACAAAAAAAGAATAACGAAATATTATTATATTATAAGTTATCAAAGGTAATCGAAAAGTATGCGGATAAATGGAAGGATGAAAGAAAGAGAGAAAAAATTTGAATATTAATGATCTATTATTCCAATTTTGAAAGTCTATGAGGTCACTGTAATAAAAACAATGTAATAAAGCATGAATACAGATTCATTCATAATAATTAAATAAATCTGTTCGTTCTGAAAACAAAAAATCAAGAGCCTTGGGCCAAAAAAAACTGAGAAAATTGACTCAAAAATAAATAAAAAAATGAAATTAAAAATTTCAGGTAAGAGCTCCATTGTAGAATTCGGGCCTAATGATTAATCAAGAGGCGATGGGAACGACGGAACCCATGAATATATAGGACTCAATTGAAAAATAAATCTTAGTAATTCATCGGACGGGATGGCGGAATAAACCATAAACTTTATTATCTATTCTGATTTTTATTCTGAGACCGGGATAAACATCAAACTTAAATAGATATTGAAAGAGTAAATATTCGCCGGCGAATATATATCTATATTTATTTTTTTTAAGAAAAAAAAAAAAGAAAAAGATAAAAGAAAAAAAGTATTTTGTTAGAATATTATATTCTAACTATAACAAAAACGACACTCGAGATAATGATATTACGTTATTTTTAAATAAATAAAAATAGAATTCATCTTGGATTTCATTTTGAAAAAGACATACACAAATTTATAAGAGATTAGATTAAATTTCAAAAAAGACCATGATTAATAGGATTAATCATTAACTACATCTATATCTTAATACAAGCTTTTTTAGTACTTTTATTCGTTAGGAGCTGGATGAGAAGAAACTCTCACGTTCAGTTTTGTAGTAGAGATGGAATTTATAATTTAGAAAAAAACCATCAACTATAACCCAAAAAGAACCAGATTTCGTAAACAACATCGAGGAAGACTAAAAGGAATATCTTCTCGCGGGAATCGTATTTGTTTTGGCAGATATGCTCTTCAAACACTTGAACCCGCTTGGATCACATCTAGACAAATAGAAGCAGGGCGACGAGCAATGTCAAGAAATGTACGCCGTGGGGGAAAAATTTGGGTACGTATATTTCCAGACAAACCAGTTACAGTAAGACCGGCGGAAACGCGTATGGGTTCTGGGAAAGGATCCCCAGAATATTGGGTAGCTGTGGTTAAACCAGGTAAAATCCTTTATGAAATGGGTGGTGTACCCGAAAATATAGCCAGAAAAGCTATTTCAATAGCGGCATCAAAAATGCCTATAAAAACCCAATTCATTATTTCTGAATAGGAATATAGAATGAAAAGGCTAAATAACATTTAAGGATAAAAAGATTATCGGTTTTATTTTTTTGACAAATAATATTTTTTTACTTCGTCCTTTGTATTAAAAGAAGAGATACAAAAAAATGATATGATTCAACCACAAACCTATTTGAATGTAGCAGACAACAGCGGGGCTCGAGAATTGATGTGTATTCGAATAATAGGAGCTAGTAATCGCCGATATGCTCATATTGGTGACGTTATTGTTGCTGTAATCAAGGAAGCAATACCAAATACTCCTCTAGAAAGATCAGAAGTGATCAGAGCAGTAATTGTACGTACTTGTAAAGAACTCAAACGTAACAATGGTACGATAATACGATATGATGACAACGCCGCAGTTGTCATTGATCAAGAAGGGAATCCAAAAGGAACTCGAGTTTTTGGGGCGATCCCACGGGAATTGAGACAATTAAACTTTACTAAAATAGTTTCATTAGCTCCTGAGGTCTTATAAGACCTAAATATCGATAGTTAGTATAGGATTAAAAAAACGGTATTGAAATAAAATTAATTAATCGATTGTGTATCACGCATATACCCTTAATAATAAAATTAATTCATATATTAATATATAATTCGTCTATATCTATATATAAATAAAAGAAAAATAACATGTTGATTATATCAAAATTATAGAACAATAAGGAATTTTAACTTAATCATGGGGAAAGACACTATTGCTGATATAATAACCTCTATACGAAATGCTGACATGAATAGAAAAGGAACAGTTCGGGTAGGGTCGACTAACATAACCGAAAGCATTGTTAAAATACTTTTACGGGAGGGTTTTATCGAAAACGTAAGGAAACATCGTGAAAACAATCAATATTTTTTAATTTTAACCCTAAAACATAGACGAAATAAGAAAGAATCCTACAAAACTTTTTTAAATTTAAAGAGAATAAGTCGACCGGGTCTACGAATCTATTCTAACTCTCAACGAATTCCACGAATTTTAGGCGGAATAGGAATTGTAATCCTTTCGACTTCTCAAGGTATAATGACAGACCGAGAGGCTAGACTAAAAAGAATCGGCGGAGAAATTTTGTGTTATATATGGTAATCTATCTAATATAAAAATTGGATATCCGGAATTTACCATTTGTTAAAAAAGGGGTTGTGTAATACCACCCCTGCTAAAAATAAAAATTTTAGCAAGTTATTAGGTAGTAAGTTAATCAGGGGACAGCCGCTTTATAGACTCCATAACAAGGATTTAAAAGAGTAAGTGGTTTTTTCAATTTCAACATTCCTTTCACGAAGATAAATTAAAGATTCAAAAATATCACGAAACCTTTTTTCGTCCAACAAAACAATAAGTATATTCACAGAATTAAGGAATAATAACTATGAAAATAAGGGCTTCCGTTCGTAAAATTTGTGAAAAGTGTCGACTAATCCGTAGGAGGGGACGAATTATAGTAATTTGTTCCAACCCGAGGCATAAACAAAGACAAGGATAATCTTACTAAAGGAAATAAAATAAAGGAAAGGGCACTTCCAAGGAGTTGGCAAAAAAAGTCCGTTTTGACATTAAATGGATATATCCATATATTTCTTGTGAAATGAAAAAATATGGCAAAACCTATATTAAGAATTGGTTCACGTAAAAATACACGTAGTGGTTCACGTAAAAATGTACGTAGAATACCAAAGGGAGTTATTCATGTTCAAGCAAGTTTCAACAATACCATTGTGACCGTTACAGATGTACGGGGCCGGGTTATTTCTTGGTCCTCCGCGGGTACTTGTGGATTCAGGGGTACAAGAAGAGGAACACCTTTTGCTGCTCAAACCGCAGCAGGAAATGCTATTCGAGCAGTAGTGGATCAAGGTATGCAACGAGCTGAGGTAAGGATAAAAGGCCCTGGACTGGGAAGAGATGCAGCATTACGAGCTATTCGTAGAAGCGGTATACTTTTAAGTTTCGTACGAGATGTAACCCCTATGCCACATAATGGTTGTAGACCCCCTAAAAAAAGACGTGTATAGAACTAAATAAAAGCTGAAAGGGTTTCAAGAGAAAAAAACGATTCAATGATCTGATCAAATAAAATTACTATGGTTCGAGAGAAAGTCAAAGTATCTACTCGGACACTACAGTGGAAGTGTGTTGAATCAAGAAGAGACAGTAAGCGTCTTTATTATGGACGCTTTATTCTGTCTCCACTTATGAAAGGTCAAGCCGACACAATCGGCATTGCGATGCGAAGAGCTTTACTTGGCGAAATAGAAGGAACATGTATTACACGTGCAAAATCTGAGAACATACCACATGACTATTCTAACATAGTAGGTATTCAAGAATCAGTACATGAAATTTTAATGAATTTGAACGAGATTGTATTAAGAAGTAATCTATACGGAACGCGCAACGCGCTTATTTGTGTCAAAGGTCCCGGATATATAACTGCTCGAGACTTAATTTTACCGCCCTCTGTGGAAATAGTTGATAATACACAGCATATAGCTACCTTAACGGAACCTGTAGATTTGTGTATTGGATTAAAAATCGAGAAGAATCGCGGATATAGCCTAAAAATGTCAAATAACTTTGAAGACAGAAGTTATCCTATAGATGCAGTATTCATGCCTGTTCAAAACGCAAATCATAGTATTCATTCTTATGGGAATGGGAATGAAAAACAAGAGATTCTTTTTCTAGAAATATGGACAAATGGAAGTTTAACTCCTAAAGAAGCACTTCATGAAGCCTCCCGGAATTTGATTAATTTATTTATTCCTTTTCTACATGTAGAAGAAGAAACGTTCTATTTAGAGAACAATCAACATCAAGTTACTTTACCCCTTTTTCCTTTTCATAATAGATTAGTTAACCTAAGAAAAAAAAAAAAAGAACTAGCATTTCAATATATTTTTATTGACCAATTAGAATTGCCTCCCAGAATCTATAATTGTCTCAAAAAGTCCAATATACATACATTGTTGGACCTTTTGAATAACAGTCAAGAAGACCTTATAAAAATTGAACATTTTCACACAGAAGATCTAAAAAAGATATTAGACATTCTAGAAAAAGAATAGAAAAAGCAATAAAAAAAATGACTAAAAAGTAAATTTTAATTTGAAATGGATTTTAAACCTGCAACGTAATTTCTATGTTCCAGTCGAACCCAATTTAATTAATTTAATTAATTAAATTAATTAGATATGTATCTAGGGAGAATTCATTTTGAAATGACTACTCCCTAGATACCCACGTCTTTTATTTTACAATTGAATAAATTTAATTA